TGTTTACCGAGGGTTCGAATCCCTCTCTTTCCGCACCTTCACTTAATCTTAATAGATTCGTTTTATTAAAAATACCGAGCAATGGAGACCTTTATTCCACCAGTTAAACCTTTCATTGATATAGATTCTCTATTCCCAATTGCCGCGACTAGGAAGAATACCGGAAAGAATACGAAAATAGCCCTTCTGGCTATGATACATAAATGAGATAAAATCGGAATTAAACCCATATTTTGCTTACTTAACCTTAGGTTAATTTAATTTGATAAAAGGGAATAAAATTGCCCGAACCTCTTTATTTGAGTTTCAGTTTAATTAAGTTTGACGAGAATAATACTCTACGACTAGCAATTCATTTATTTTTAAACCGACCCATTTACTATCTATTATTTGATTGACCAGTCCTTTATATTGGACTGGGTGAAGAGTCAAATGGTTTGGCACTTCCGCCTGAGGGGAAGAGTTGAGAGAATTTTGAATCAGAGTTCTGGATTTTTGTTCATCCTTCGCCATAATAATATCTCGGGGTTTGCAGCGATAACTTGGTATATCTACTATACGCCCATTCACTAAAATATGCCTATGGTTAACTAATTGGCGGGCTGCGGAAATAGTCGAAGCCATACCCAACCGAAAAAGGATGTTATCCAAACGCATTTCAAGTAATTGTAATAAAACTTGACCTGTTGAGCCTTTGGCTTTTCCGGCGATATGAACGTATTTAAGTAATTGTCGTTCTGTAAGACCATAATGAAAACGCAATTTTTGTTTTTCTTCTAGGCGAATACGATATTGAGATTTTTTCCCCGAACGCGATTGGTTTCTAAGATCACTCCCGGCTTTAGGCCTTTTATTAGTAAGTCCTGGTAAAGCCCCCAGGCGGCGTATTTTTTTGAAACGAGGTCCTCGGTAACGCGACATAAAATAAAGACTCCTTAATTCTTATTAAGAATTCATTTCATTCTTTTTTTCTATTTTACAGAATAAATCTAAACTCAAACTGAACTAAATGAAGCGAAGTTTCCCGAAGTAGTGTACTATATACTATACAGAAGAATGAGATAAATTGGATAAATAGTCAAACTTTCTATTATTTATTATTATATATAATAATATATAAGATCCTTTTTCTGGAATAGTAAGGAGTTCCCCCTATAACTTAATAAATTCATGGATTTTGGAAAGAGGGGAAGAAACTTTTCAATATTCTTTGATTTCAAAGAAAGATTCTCAATTGTTCAAAAATGGAATAAAAAAATGAAAAATATAAAAAAGCCGGCTATCGGAATCGAACCGATGACCATCGCATTACAAATGCGATGCTCTAACCTCTGAGCTAAGCGGGCCCGCATTATAGTAATAGAAATTTGCTATGCATAGCATAGGAATTCCAGACACTATTACTATAAGTATAGTGTCTCTAGAAATATAGAAAAGAACAGAATCCATAATTACCAATAAAAATTAAAAATTGGATATTATAGAACAGAACGATTTCTATAGCGATATAAAATTTTGATTTCTTTATCACAATTCTAAATTAGAATAGAATAATATTCGACAGTCAATCTTAAATATTTTTAGATAGTCAAACTTTTTTTATTTTGAATTCACATGATATTTGAAATTCTTTTTGTTACACTTCTATATTTTATATCCTACAATATTTCTATAGATTTCTTCCTAATTTGGTCGATTAATTAGAACTAATCAAACATTCCTCAGGCTTTCATTCGTCAAAGGGGAAGTTAAGAAAAAAAAGAATCGACCTTTTAAGTATCCAATTGCAGGGGAAAAATGGCATGAATAGAAAGATATATAAAGGGATATATATCAATTTATATTGAATTGCCAATACAGAAATGATAAAATCCAATTTGATTGAATCAAATATGGGTTTCCTATAGGAAAGAATAAAATACTTTTTCGAGATAGTAATCGCTATCTAATAAATTCAAAGATTCCAGTATAAATAGTATAAATGAAAGAAAAAAGGAATAATAATTAATTAATAATAAATATAATAAAAATAATAAAAAAATCTGAATCTCAAAACAAAAGACAAAAAGAAGGGGGATATGGCGAAATCGGTAGACGCTACGGACTTAATTGGATTGAGCCTTGGTATGGAAACTTACTAAGTGATAACTTTCAAATTCAGAGAAACCCTGGAATTAATAAAAATGGGCAATCCTGAGCCAAATCCTGTTTTCTCAAAACAAAGGATAGGTGCAGAGACTCAATGGAAGCTGTTCTAACAAATGGAGTTGACTGCGCCGGTAGAGGAATCTTTCCATGGAAATTTTAGAAAGGCTAAACGCATCTATTGAATACTATATCAAATGATTAATGTTGGCCCGAATCCGTTTTTTTTTAATATGAAAATGAAAAAGTGGAAAAATCGGTGTGAATTTATTTCACGTTGAAGAAAAAATAGAATATTCATCAACTCATTCACTCCATAGTCCGATAGATCTTTTAAATAACTGATTAATTGGAC